GAAAAAAAAGACAAAGAAAGTTCTAGCGCTTTTCAAAATAGGAGTAACAGAACTCTCGCAGGGAAATTCAATTCCATTAGATAAATTGGAAAATTTATCTAAATCAAGTAAAACGAAAGACGAATCGTTTACTCAAATTGGATCTATAGATTTTGAAAATTATTCACAGACAGACCTACAAATGAAGAATCTAACTGATAGAACAAGCAGAATGAGAAATGAAATACAAAGACTTGAAAAAGATAAAAGAAAAGTGATTTCTGAAATAAAAAGTAGTCTAGATTCTAATGTAGAATTAGAATCCCAACCGCCAAAAAATAGTCGGAAATTTTTAATAAGAAGAAATGTGCGATTAATCATAAAATTACATTATTTTATAAAAATTTTTATTGAAAAAAAATACATAGATATCTTTCTACCTATCATTAATATTGCCGCAATCAATACAAAACATTTTGTTGAATCAATAATTGAGAAATACATTTCTAATAATGAAAGAAATCAATCTAATAATGAAACAACTGAAAAAGACATTCACTTTATTTCTATTTCGACTATCAAAAAGTCAGGACCTACTAAGAAGAATTCACATATCTTTTATGACTTATCTTCCTTGTCGCAGGGATATGTATTTTATAAATTATCCCAACTCGAAGTTATTAACTTGTCTAAGATAAGATCTGTTCTTCAATATCAAGGAACATCTATTTTTCTTAAGACGACAATAAAGGATTCTTTTGGAATACAAGGAATATTTCATTCCCAATTAAGGGATAAGAAACTTCGAAGTTATGATCAATGGAAAAACTGGTTAAGAGGTCATTTTCAATACAACTCTCCAATTGAATGGTCTAGATTAATACCACAAAAATGGAGAACTCGAGTGAATCAACGTTGGACAGATGAAAATAAAGATTTCAAAAAATGGAGTTCATATGAAAAAGACCTATTATTTTCATTTGATTACACAAATCCAACCTCTTATCAAGTATATTCCCAAAAAGAAAAATTGCATAAATGCTATAGATTTGGTCTTTTATTAGATCAATTTATGAATTTTGAAACGAAGAAAGACTCATCTATTTATGGATCACCATTAGAAGTAAGTGAGAAGAAAAATCTTTTTTATACCATAGACAAATTAGTTTCTGAGGATATGAATATTGATCTTAAAAATAACGAGGCCTTTTTGATTTCTCGTCATCTACTAAATCTTATAGATACGGGAAAAAGGTTAGATAGAAAATATTTGGATTGGAAATCTAATTTTCTAAGACAAAATAACAATGATAATAAAGATCTTTTTTATCTTCGATTTCGTAAAGATCTACAAGAGTTAGAAATTATTCCACCCAATTCCCACGAAATCTTTGTTGATTGGCTAAAAATAGATAAAGTGCCAAGGAATTCCCCCCAAAAAGAAAAAGGGGATTTGGGTTTTTGGTTCTTCCCAGAATTTGTGCGACTTTTTAAAGAATATAAAGTGAACCCTTGGACTCTACCAAGCCGACTCCTTCTTTTAACTATACATTTGACTAACTATCTATATAAAAGAAGAAGAAGAAAGCCTTTGTTTGATGAAAAGGAAAGAAAAGCAAACCTTGATTTTTTTATGAAAGTGTTTTTGGCTTTTCAAGTACACTGGTACAATAACGTTGTGGCGCAAAGAACGCTCGATATGTTCGTGCCATTTAGCTACCTGATGGAGGAGGGAAAAGCTCTCAAAAGAGTGGCCAATTCGGTGATAATCTCTCTGGGAACGAACAGATTAAGTCCAAATCAAATAATGGTTAGCAGCACGCCATGGATAGCTGAAAGGGTGAAACTTGGGATAATGGTTATCGAACCCATCCGTCGGTTTAGCTGGATGAACCAATGTTTGATTTTGCATGAAGCCCTAAGCATTTCATTGGCTCATAAAAGCGAGCAACTACTTAAGCAAGGATACCGAAACGGAAGAAGCTATTTTTATGTTGATGAATCCACTGCAAGCCATCAAATAATAACAGGAAATAGAGAGAAAAATCATTATGATTTGCTTGTTCCTGAAAATATTTTATCATCTAGACGTCGTAGAGAATTGAGAATTCTAACTTCTTTCAAGTTTAAAAATAGGAAGTGTGTGGATAGAAATTCAGTATTTCGCAAGGAGACTAAGATAAGAAACTCAGGTCCATTTTTGAAGGAACGTAAACATCGTGATAGAGATCAAAATGAATTCATTAAATTAAAGTTCTTTCTTTGGCCTAATTTTCGATTAGAAGATTTAGCTTGTATGAATCGTTATTGGTTTGATACCAATAATGGAAGTCGTTTCAGCATGTTAAGAATATATATGTATCCACGATTAAAAATTAGTTGATGGTACATTCTTTCTCTATATTCTTTACCATATATATAGGGTATATGAAAGTAAACAAAACAGTAGAACATATGCCTTGTCTTACATCCCAGTTTCATATAAAGGTTACGATACTCAGTCAACGACGTATCAATTAGATCTACAAATGCATCAAGGAAATCTTCGTAATTTTGTTTTAGTTATTCACTTTTGTGAATGTCAAAACCATCTTTTTGTATCTCTATTTGATTCGAATAGAGATACAAATGCATCAAGGAAATCTTCGTAATTTTAGGTTTCAGTTATTCGCTTTTGAGAGTGTCAAAACCACCTTTTTGTATCTCTATTCGAATCCAATTGAAAATTGGATTGATTCATGTTATGTTAATTGATAAAATAAGGAATCCATAAAGAAATTCTGATTGTTGTGTATACTACATTAAAAATTAAATTTTATAGTTAAAAATTAAAATAGTTGGTATTATTATTACTGACCAATAAAATCCATATCTGTTCTATAATAAAGGGGAGGGGGAAATTCTTTTATGTTAAAAAATTCACTCGTTTCGATTATTTTGCAAGAGGAAAACAAAGAAAACAGGGGGTCGGCTGAATTTCAAGTAATTAATTTCACCACTAAGATACGAAAACTTACTTCACATTTGGAATTGCACAAAAAAGACTACTTGTCTCAGAGAGGCCTGCGAAAAATTCTGGGAAAACGTCAACGGCTGCTGGCTTATTTGTCAAAAAAAAATAGAATACGTTATAAAGAATTAATTGATCAGTTGAATATTCGAGAAACAAAAGCTGGTTGAAGAGTCGGTTTGAACTTTTCGCTTCAACTTTAATGAACTTCTTTTCACTTTCAGCAATTCATGGAAGAATGAATCGGGAAAAAACCTATGACTACGTCAGCTACAAGAAAAGACCTCATGATAGTCAATATGGGTCCTCAGCACCCATCAATGCACGGTGTTCTTCGACTCATTGTTACTCTAGATGGGGAAGATGTTATTGACTGTGAACCAATATTGGGTTATCTACACAGAGGTATGGAAAAAATTGCGGAAAACCGAACAATTATACAATATTTGCCTTATGTAACACGTTGGGATTATTTAGCTACTATGTTCACAGAAGCAATAACTGTAAATGCACCAGAACAGTTAGGCAATATTCAAGTACCTAAGAGGGCCAGCTATATCCGAGTCATTATGTTGGAGTTAAGTCGTATAGCTTCGCATTTGTTATGGCTTGGCCCTTTTATGGCAGATATTGGGGCACAAACCCCTTTCTTCTATATTTTTCGAGAAAGAGAATTGATATATGACCTATTCGAAGCTGCCACCGGTATGCGAATGATGCATAATTTTTTTCGTATCGGAGGAGTCGCTGCTGATTTACCTCATGGATGGATAGATAAATGTTTGGATTTTTGCGATTATTTTTTAAGAGAGGTTGCTGAATATCAAAATCTTATTACACGCAATCCTATTTTTTTAAAACGAGTTGAGGGGGTAGGCGTTATTGGCGGAGCGGAGGCGATAAATTGGGGTTTATCGGGACCAATGCTACGAGCTTCCGGAATACAATGGGATCTTCGTAAAGTGGATCAGTATGAGTGTTATGACGAATTCGATTGGGAAGTCCAATGGCAAAAAGAGGGGGATTCATTAGCTCGTTATTTAGTACGAATCACTGAAATGACAGAATCCATAAAAATTATTCAACAGGCTCTTGAAGGAATTCCGGGTGGGCCCTATGAAAATTTAGAAATGCGACGCTTTGAAAGACTAAGGGATCCGAAATGGAATGATTTTGACTATCGATTTATTAGTAAAAAACCTTCGCCGACTTTTGAATTGTCGAAACAAGAACTTTATGTGCGAGTTGAAGCCCCAAAAGGAGAATTGGGAATTTTTCTGATAGGAGATAAGAGTGTTTTTCCTTGGAGATGGAAAATCCGACCGCCGGGTTTTATCAATTTGCAAATTCTTCCTCAGCTAGTTAAAAGAATGAAATTGGCTGATATTATGACGATATTAGGTAGCATAGACATCATTATGGGAGAAGTTGATCGTTAAAATGATAATTGATACAACAGAAGCACAAGCTATCAATTCTTTTTCTAGATTGGAATCCTTAAAAGAAGTTGCTGGAATCATATGGATGCTTGTCCCTATTTTGACTCTTGTATTAGGAATCACAATAGGTGTACTAGTAATTGTTTGGTTAGAAAGAGAAATCTCTGCAGGGATACAACAACGTATTGGGCCTGAATACGCCGGTCCTTTAGGAATTCTTCAAGCTCTAGCAGATGGTACAAAATTACTTTTCAAAGAGAATCTTCTGCCATCTCGAGGAGATATTCGTTTATTCAGTATTGGACCATCCATCGCAGTCATATCAATTCTACTAAGTTATTTAGTAATTCCTTTTGGCTATCATCTTGTTCTAGCTGATCTCAGTATTGGTATTTTTTTATGGATTGCAATTTCAAGCATTGCCCCCATTGGACTTCTTATGTCAGGATATGGATCAAATAATAAATATTCCTTTTTAGGTGGTTTACGAGCCGCTGCTCAATCAATTAGTTATGAAATTCCATTAACTCTATGTGTGTTATCAATATCTCTGCGTGTGATTCGTTAAGACA